TTGTCTCCAGCTATTGGAGATCCCATTTCCGTACCAACTCAAGATATGCTTATCGGACTCTATGTATTAACGCTCGGAAATCGTCAAGGTATTTGTGCAAATAGGTATAATCCATCTAATTGTAGAAACTATCAAACAGTTAATAAAAACTATAAGTATACGAAAGAGAAAGAGCCACATTTTTGTAGTTCCTATGATGCACTTGGAGCTTATCGACAGAAACGAATCAATTTAGATAGTCCTTTGTGGCTCCGGTGGCGACTAGATCAACGTGTCATTGCCTCACGAGAAGTTCCCATCGAAGTTCAATATGAGTCTTTGGGTACTTATCATGAGATTTATGGGCACTATCTAATAGTGGGAAATGTGAAAAAAGAAATTCGTTGTATATACATTCGAACCACTGTTGGTCATATTTCTTTTTATCGAGAAATAGAAGAAGCCATACAGGGGTTTTGTCGGGCCTACTCATACGCTATCTAAACTAAGAAATTACATTAGTCAATACCCGTAGGAATTCGGGTCTTTCCAATTTCACTGGTATCATAATTCCTGAATTTCCAGGTAAATCAAGATTGAGGAAAGGAAGTTTTCGAATCATTGACCCATGCCCATTGTCGAATCCTACTCAGCAGAATATGGAGGTACTTATGGCAGAACGGGCCGATCTGGTCTTTCACAATAAAGTGATAGATGGAACTGCTATGAAAGGACTTATTAGCAGATTAATAGATCATTTCGGAATGGCATATACATCACATATCCTGGATCAAGTGAAGGCTCTGGGTTTCCATCACGCCACTGCTACATCTATTTCATTAGGAATTGATGATCTTTTAACAATCCCTTCTAAGGGATGGTTAGTCCAAGACGCTGAACAACAAAGTTTTTTTTTGGAGAAAGACCACCATTATGGGAATGTACACGCGGTAGAAAAATTACGTCAATCTATTGAGATATGGTATGCCACAAGTGAATATTTGAGACAAGAAATGAATCCTAATTTTCGGATGACTGATCCTGCGAATCCAGTCCATCTAATGTCCTTTTCGGGAGCTAGAGGAAATGCATCTCAGGTACACCAATTAGTAGGTATGAGAGGATTAATGTCGGATCCCCAAGGACAAATGATTGATTTACCTATTCAAAGTAATTTACGCGAAGGGCTTTCTTTGACGGAATATATAATTTCCTGCTATGGAGCCCGCAAAGGGGTTGTAGATACTGCTGTACGAACATCAGATGCTGGATACCTCACACGTAGACTTGTTGAAGTAGTTCAACACATTATTGTACGTAGAACGGATTGTGGTACTATCCGAGGTATTTCCGCGAGTCCTAGGAAGGGGATGACGGAAAAAATGTTTGTCCAAACACTAATTGGTCGTGTATTAGCAGACGATATATATATAGATCTACGATGCATTGCCACTCGAAATCAAGATATTGGGATTGGACTTGTCAATCGACTCATAACTTTTCGGGTACAACCAATATATATTAGAACCCCCCTTACTTGCAGGAGCACATCTTGGATCTGTCAATTATGTTATGGTCGGAGTCCCACTCATGGCGACCTGGTCGAATTGGGAGAAGCTGTAGGTATTATTGCGGGTCAATCGATTGGGGAACCCGGGACTCAACTAACATTAAGAACTTTTCATACCGGTGGAGTATTCACCGGTGGTACTGCCGAACATGTACGAGCTCCTTCCAATGGAAAAGTCAAATTTAATGAAGGTTTAGTTCATCCCACACGTACTCGTCATGGGCATCCTGCTTTTTTATGTTCTATAGACTTGTATGTAACTATTGAGAGTCGGGATATTATACATAATGTGAATATTCCACCAAAAAGTTTGATTTTAGTTCAAAATGATCAATATGTAGAATCAGAACAAGTGATTGCGGAGATTCGTGCCGAAACGTTTACTTTTCATTTTAAAGAGAGGGTCCGAAAACATATTTATTCTGAATCAGAGGGAGAAATGCACTGGAGTACTGATGTCTACCATGCGTCTGAATATACGTATGGTAATGTTCATCTATTACCAAAAACAAGTCATTTATGGATGTTATCGGGGGGTCCGCGCAGATCTAGTATAGTGTCTTTTTCGCTCCACAAAGATCAAGATCAAATGAATGTTCATTCTTTTTCTGTCGAAGAAAGATATATCTCTGACTTCTCAATGACTAATAATCGAGTAAGACAGAAATTATTGGATACTTCCGGTAAAAAAGATAGGGAAGTTCTTGAATATTCAAGATCTGATCGAATCATATCCAACGGTCATTGGAATTTCATATATCCTTCTACTCTTCAAGAGAATTCTCATTTCTTGGCGAAAGGGCGAAGAAAGAGATTCATCATCCCGTTACAATATGATCAAGAAAGAGAGAAAGAACTAATACCCTGTTTTGGTATTTCGATTGAAATACCCATAAATGGTATTTTACGTATAAATAGTATTCTTGCTTATTTCGATGATCCACGATACAGAAGAAGCAGTTCCGGAATTACTAAATATGGAACCATAGGGATAGATTCAATCATAAAAAAAGAGGATTTGCTTGAGTATCAAGGAACAAAAGAATTTCGTCCGAAATACCAAATTAAAGTGGATCGGTTTTTTTTCATTCCCGAGGAAGTGCATATCTTACCTGGATCTTCGCCCATAATGGTCCGGAACAATAGTATCATTGGAGTAGATACACGGCTTGCTTTAAATACAAGAAGCCGAGTAGGCGGGTTAGTCCGAGTGGAGAGAAAAAACAAAAGTATTGAAGTGAAAATCTTTTCTGGAGATATCCATTTTCCTGGGGAGACAGATAAGATATCCAGGCACAGAGGCATCTTGATACCGCCAGGAACGGAAAAAAAAAATTCTAAGGAATCAAAAAAATGGAAAAATTGGATCTATGTCCAACGGATCACACCTACCAAAAAAAAATATTTTGTTTTGGTTCGGCACGTAGTCACATATGAAATAGCTGATGGGATAAATTTAGCAACACTTTTCCCTCAGGATCTCTTGCAGGAAAAAGAGAATGTCCAGCTTAGACTTAGAGTTGTCAATTATATCCTTTATGGAAATAGCAACTCAATTAGAGGAATTTATCGCACAAGTATTCAATTAGTTCGGACTTGCTTAGTATTGAATTGGGACCAAGAAGTAAATGGTTCTATAGAAGAGGTTCATACTTCTTTTGTTGAGGTAAGGGCAAATGATCTAATTCGCGATTTCATAAGAATTGAGTTAGTCAAGTCCACTATTTCCTATACCGGAAAAAGGAAGGATACATCAGGTTCAGGATTGATTCCCGATAATGGATTAAATCGCACCAATATCAATCTTTTTTATTCCAAATCGAAGATTCAATCACTTACCCAACATCAAGGAACTGTTGGTATTGGCACGTTGTTGAATCGAAATAAGGAATGCCAATCTTTGATAATTTTGTCATCATCCAACTGTTCTCAAATTGGTCCATTACACGGATCAAAATATAACAATGTGACAAAAGAATCGGATCCTCTAATTCCAATTAGGGATTTGTTTGGTCCCTTAGGGACTATTGTACCTAAAATAGCGAATTTTTATTCATCTTACCATTTAATAACTCATAATCCGATCTTGTTAAAGAAATATTTGTTATTTGACAATCTGAAACAGGCTTTTCGAGTACTTCAAGTACTTAAATACTGTTTAATGGATGAAAATAGGAGGATTTTTAATCCTGATCCCTGCAGTAACATCATTTTGAATCCATTCCACTTGAATTGGTGCTTTCTCCAACGCGATTATTGCGAAGAGACATCCACAATAATTAGCCTTGGACAATTTATTTGTGAAAATGTGTGTCTATTTAAATACGTACCACACATAAAAAAATCTGGTCAAATTTTAATTCTTCATCTTGACTCCTTAGTTATAAGATCGGCTAAGCCCTATTTGGCCACTCCGGGAGCAACTGTTCATGGCCATTATGGAGAAATATTTTATGAAAGAGATACATTAGTTACATTTATATATGAAAAATCGAGATCTGGCGACATAACGCAGGGTCTTCCAAAAGTAGAACAAGTCTTAGAAGTGCGTTCGGTTGATTCAATATCTATGAACCTCGAAAAGAGAGTTGCAGGTTGGAACGGACGTATACCAAGAATTCTTGGAATCCCTTGGGGATTCTTGATTGGAGCCGAGCTAACCATAGCCCAGAGTCGTATCTCTTTGGTTAATAAGATCCAAAGGGTTTATCGATTCCAGGGGGTACAAATCCATAATAGACATATAGAGATTATTGTACGTCAAGTAACATCAAAAGTGTTGGTTTCAGAAGACGGAATGTCTAATGTTTTTTCACCCGGAGAATTAATCGGATTATTGCGAGCAGAACGAGCGGGGCGTGGTTTGGACGAAGCGATCTATTATCGAGCAATCTTATTGGGAATAACAAGGGCATCTCTCAATACTCAAAGTTTCATATCCGAAGCGAGTTTTCAAGAAACCGCTCGAGTTTTAGCAAAAGCTGCTCTACGAGGTCGTATTGATTGGTTGAAAGGCCTAAAAGAGAACGTTGTTCTGGGAGGGATTATACCGGTTGGTACCGGATTCAAAAAATTAGTGTACCGTTCAAGGCAAGAACATTCATTGGAAAAAAAAAGACTCTTTTCGATTTGGAAGTGAGAGATATTTTGTTACACCATAGAATAGATAAATATTTTGTTCTTGCGTCCCAAACAATTTCTACGAGACATCAGAACAATCATTTACATGATTTAATGATTCCTAAGAGGAAATTCATTCTTTTTACTTTAACAATTATTGATTCGGTAATAAACCAAATAAGTAATTAAACGAAATTAATGGTTTGGACCGTGCATCAAGGGTCAATTCCCGGTAGAAGGTTCCCTCGGAACAATTATTATTTTTTTTTCAGGTACTTCGTCTCTTTGTAAAAAAAAAAAAAACAACAAAAAGGAAGTGTGGGGAAAAATGATAACAAGAAGATATTGGAACATCAGTTTAGAAGAGATGATGGAAGCGGGAGTTCATTTTGGTCATGGTACTAAGAAATGGAATCCTAGAATGGCCCCTTACATCTCTGCAAAGCGTCAAGATATTCATATTACAAATCTTACTAGAACTGCTCGTTTTTTATCGGAAGCCTGTGATTTAGTTTTTGGTATAGCGAGTAGGGGAAAAAACTTCTTAATCGTTGGTACCAAAAATAAAACAGCGCATTTAGTAGCATCAGCTGCAATAAGGGCTCGGTGTCATTATGTTAATAAAAAATGGCTCGGTGGTATGTTAACAAATTGGTCCACTACAGAAACGAGACTTCAAAAGTTCAGGGACTTAAGAGCAGAACAAAAGATGGGGAAACTCAACCTTCTACCCAAAAGAGATGCAGCAATATTGAAGAGAAAATTATCTACCTTGCAAACATATCTGGGTGGGATCAAATATATGACAGGGTTGCCCGATATTGTAATCATTGTTGATCAGCAAGAAGAATATACGGCTCTCCGAGAATGTTTCATTTTGGGGATTCCGACCATTTGTTTAATCGATACAAATTGTGACCCGGATCTCGCAGATATTTCGATTCCAGCAAACGATGACGCTATAGCTTCAATCCGATTGATTCTTAACAAATTAGTATCGGCAATTTGCGAGGGTCGTTCTAGCTATATAAGAAATCGTTGATTATGATTAAGAATAATAGGATTAGGTAATTATTTTGTAACTCCATAGAGTTATTGGATCGGTTACTATTCCTGAACTATAAAAAGAGATAAAAAGTACTGGACTGTGGATATTGATATTATGTTATGTGATTGCTTGGTATCTTAAATATATGATTAATGGGTTTAGATGAGTTGAGAACGAAAAGAGATGGTTGAATCAAAATAATTCTTTTTTTTTTTTAGTTCGATTTCCGTCAGAGGACAATATGAATGTTATACCATTTTCCATTAAAACACTCAAAGGGTTATACGATATATCGGGTGTAGAGGTAGGCCAACATTTATATTGGCAAATAGGAGGATTACAAATCCATGCCCAAGTACTTATCACCTCTTGGGTCGTAATTGCTATCTTATTAGGTTCAGTCACCATAGCTGTTCGGAATCCACAAACCATTCCGACTGATGGTCAGAATTTCTTCGAATATGTCCTTGAATTTATTCGAGACTTGAGTAAAACCCAGATTGGGGAAGAATATGCTCTTTGGGTTCCCTTTATTGGAACTATGTTCCTATTTATTTTTGTTTCTAACTGGTCAGGTGCTCTTTTACCTTGGAGAATCATACAGTTACCTCATGGGGAGTTCGCTGCGCCTACGAATGATATAAATACTACTGTTGCTTTAGCTTTACCCACATCAGTAGCATATTTTTATGCGGGTTTTACCAAAAGAGGATTGGGTTATTTTGGGAAATACATTCAACCAACCCCAATCCTTTTACCAATTAACGTATTAGAAGATTTCACAAAACCCTTATCTCTTAGTTTTCGGCTTTTCGGGAATATATTGGCTGATGAATTAGTAGTTGTTGTTCTTGTTTCTTTAGTACCTTTAGTAGTTCCTATACCTGTCATGTTTCTTGGATTATTTACAAGTGGTATTCAAGCTCTTATTTTTGCAACTTTAGCCGCGGCTTATATAGGTGAATCCATGGAAGGTCATCATTGACTAGTTTTCGAAATAGTCTTTTTTTAAGCTTATCCTATTCATGCACGGTTCAAGATAATCCACTTGGTTGTGGAATATAGTCGATACAAATACGTTATGTATGTATATACGATCTAGAGCCGGAGTAGCAAAAATAGACGATATTACAGAATTGTAAAAAGTCAAAGATTATGAAGGTCAAACTACTCATATTAATGTCTATAAGCCCTGCGTATGTTTTCGAAGAATGATTCTAGAATCCGATTCAATATGAAATATGGTTTACGTTATAGAAGAAACAAATGTATATGTGATATTAGATATTCAATAGTTATATAGGAATCATTTTCCTATATATTAATATTACCTATATATTAATATTATATTTCCAACCAACTGCTTTTAGATGGATTACAATAGAATTCTCTTTTTTTTTTCGTCTGTGATTGAATGAAAAAACAAATGAACTCAAGGATATAGAATAGTCAAAGAACGCAAAATTGAAAAAAAAAAAAAGTTATAATTCATTGGTTAATTGTATCATTAACCATTTCTTTTCTTTTTTTTGGTACGAGGAACTTACCATGAATCCACTCATTTCTGCTGCTTCCGTTATTGCTGCTGGATTGGCTGTAGGGCTTGCTTCTATTGGACCGGGGGTTGGTCAAGGTACTGCTGCGGGCCAAGCTGTAGAGGGTATTGCGAGACAGCCAGAAGCAGAGGGTAAAATACGAGGTACTTTATTGCTTAGTCTAGCTTTTATGGAAGCTTTAACAATTTACGGACTAGTCGTGGCATTAGCACTTTTATTTGCGAATC